CAATAGATATCTATATCTAAGTAATAATATATATTAGACGTACATCAAAATGAAATAGCACTCGAATCTTCTATTTTTTCTTTATACCCATTTGTATGCATTTCGATCAATCCAAAAGAATTGCAAGCCCAACTGCTTGAATTCCTTATTTTTTATATCTCTTATTATGCTTATGAATATGGATCCGGGGGCCCATCGAAATAATTAATGTAGGAAGATTAGTACGGGGATATACCATATAAATACCATAGAATATATTCTAGAAATAGAATAATAAAAAAAAAATATGAAATAGAGGCTTCAATAGAAAATAGAAATCTAATACTACTAATATATAGAATAAATAATTTCTAGATATAGATAAACTAAAGCAAGTCAAGTTTTTTTTTAAGCTTTCGCAAAACAATCACAATTGATACAAGTATATTTTTCAGGAAAGTACTAAATTAGTAATATTCCTAGCTCTAAAGCCCACTCCTTCCCCATACTACAAGCGAAAGAGAAAATGTAAACACTACCATTAAAGCAGCCCAAGCGAGACTTACTATATCCATGTGAATGATGTCCCCTATCTCTATGAAATGAAGGAATTATTCCATTATTGATTCATAATCATAGTGGAATCAATGGTGCAGAGTCAAAATAGGATTCTTACTTACGGCTCTTTATGAAACAATTTCATGAATCCACTCATAAAAAGTTCCTATATTTCTTATTCAATAGAATCCTATTGAAATAGAAAGAATTGGAAAAAGAAGAAAATAGAATAATAAAAAATTAAATAAAATATACAAATAGAAAGAAAATAAAAATAGAATATAATGAAATAAAATAGAAGATCTAATAAAAAAAAAAAAAGAAGAGCCATTCAACCATTCTTATTCAATTTATGAGCAGCACTAAGAGCCTCTAGTAAGTCTGGATACAAAGTATTTTTAGTTCTTTCCACCCACAATTATTAAATGAATTTACCATCAGCCTATCTAATCTAATTTCATCGCAGACAGAGTTAGTAGACACTACCTCAATATTAAGAAAGTTAGAGTGTAAAATAATGAGGGAGTCTTTATAATCTTTTTTAAAATCCTTTCTTCAACCTTAGTAACCAAAATGGAGTGTCTCTTAGGAACCTTTGGATACCAAGATTTCCGATTTCTTACTTTCATAGTTCTGATGCCCAGAATGAATTCTCACTATTTCTTTTATTTGATTCAATTCAGAATAGCCCAAACCAATCATTAATAAGATTGGGTTGCTTCAGATTTCTTGGTACCTGTTTTAGCCACACTCAGAATCCAGATTTTGAGAAAAAAGATGACAGTCTTTTATAGGCCCTACGGGTTCTCAAAACAAGTATCGACAGACCTAGCCCTTGCCTATGCTTTTGCGAGGCAAGAATTCGTCAAGTTCGATCAACAGGATTAAGAAATTCCAAGTATTTTTTTTGTTGATCAGGCGACACCCAGATTCGAACTGGGGATAAAGGATTTGCAGTCCCCCGCCTTACCACTTGGCCATGCCGCCAAAAAATCCCATCCAAAATAGATAAAGAAATAAAGAAATTCTATATATTTAGATATCTATTTAGATTAGATATATATATACTTAGATTCCTTAGAATCTATCTATAATTAGATTCCTTATATTATATCTAGAATTTATAGAATTCTATTTATTATTATTCTATTTCTATTCCTCTCCTAATTTTGTTTTTATTTGAATTTTTTACTTTCTTAATTTATTTTATTTTTGGATCTTGAATCCCATTGTACTTATCCTTTTCCAAAAAAGAATTCCTCTTTTTTATTGGATCCTGTTTCTATTCTTTTCTTCGATTTATTTTATCTCAAAACACGCGTCGCTTAAAAACTTACCTTCTCTTTTCACTTTTCTATAGATCTATCGAATCTATAGAAAAGTGAAAAGATTCCCGGCCCCGGTCACAGACTGTAAAATGCAGGGCAATTTATAATAATTCACTCTTTACTTCATTAACTATTTACTTATTACTCTTTTACTCTTACTTACTTTTCTTACTTTGAATTAGCGAACAGCTCTTCAATTTGTATCTCCATTTGTATTCCCTTAATGAATGCAAAATCCAATTGATTTACGACTAATCATTATCAATTAGAATCATTCTAATTATAATAAAATATATGTGTATATGTAAACCCCAGAACAGAAATTTTTATACGTGGATACCGAGCCCGGGTCTATTTCTTATGCACATATCCCTATATAGGATCATCGTGCTTGAATATTTCATTGAATATGAATAGAAGATAGACATTATGGTAGAGTGCGACCTAACCTATGTTGCACCAAGTTCAATTATGATAAAAGATGTGATATACGGATAGCTAGATAGCTATATCGGCAGGTACTTCCTAAAGATTACTCCTATGACTATATACGTAATACGTACGCAATCCCATTGTATCTTAGAGATTCTACTACCAAAAAAAGATTTGCGAATTCCTTTTTGAACATTCAATTG